GTCAAATGACTACAGGATCATCGGTCTACTCTACCTCAATTCACCATTTCGAACTTTATACAGAAGGTTTTTCCGTACCAAGTCCTTCTACCTATACTGCAGTTGAAGCACCTAAAGGAGAATTTGGTGTCTTTCTGGTCAGTAATGGAAGCAATCGTCCCTACCGTCGTAAAATAAGAGCACCTGGCTCTGCCCATTCACAAGGACTCGATTCTATGTCCAAACATCACATGCCAGCAGATGTGGTCACCATCATTGGTACTCAAGATATTGTGTCTGGAGAGGTGGATAGATAGGATTGCTAGTTGCTCGATCAGGACCCTAGCTTTATTGCGAGCCAAAAAAAAAAGTACACACCACATCAAGAGACCCCCTCGAGTAAAAGCTTCCACAGCCGGTTGACCAAAATGAGGATCCCAAATTGCATGAGCAATAGGTCTTACATGTAAAGGGTCCTGTACCCATGCCTCAAAATTTCCTTGCCAAGCTACATGAAACAGATTTCCGGAAGTCCACAGAAAAATTATTGCTAATTGCCCTAAATCTCCGAATAGCCTCACCTGAAACTGGTAGACACACTGAGCCACCACGTACCCCTCTCGCCCGTCGTATGCTATGGATGGTCAAACTAGCCCCTCTATGGCATGGCGGGATTTCCCATTGACTGTTCCTGAGGTCATTCTTTTGGGAGATCCTTAATCCTGGAAAGAAGGAAAGGCATCAATCCAGACCGGCGGCACATCCACTTCGTCTTACCTCTTCCAGAGCCCTCCATCAGTCAAGACTATGAGAAGCACCCGAAAAGGAGAGTCTTAGCTTTAGGTAGTCTTTCCACGCTTGGCTTTACTAGGCAGGCTTCCCCGGTCGTACCCTTCGTAAATTCCTTCCGTTCGGAGCCTATTCATTCTTATTATTTTTCTTCAATACAATGGAAGAAATAGGAAGGAAGGATAGCAGACTACATAAGATAGAGCTGGCGGAGAAAGCGAGTGGAACTCTTCTGACCAAGCTAGCTTTGAACTCTAAGTATTTCGATTCAAACACTTGAAAAAGAACCAGGTAAGGGCGATCTAGGAGGGCAGGTAAATTCTATCTCTATCTTCCCAGAGAAAGTACTAGAAGAAAGAAGTCCAGCTCCGGGCTTTAAAGAAGAGAAGAAAGACCTGGCTTCAAGGGAAATGCTTTCTTTCTTAAAAGAAAGATCCCAAGCTTATGCTTAATTGAGAGTGGACTTGCCTTGGTCTTCTTTGAGTTCCAGAGATTCAGATCAAGGTAGTTCAGTCCTCCTAGGCTTCAGTTCGGTGTAGAGATAAAGGAAAATAGGCCATCACTGGCTCTTGCCCCTGTTAGTCTTGCCGCTGCTTGAGTACTCGTATCCGCTCTTTGAAAGAAGACAAAGGACACTAGCTACCCAGATAACACTAAAGTGATTCAAATCAGTGAACTGTACTCGTCCAAGCCTGCGGGTAAGGTTCAGAGTTTTTGGTTGACAGATTTAGGTATCCAGATAGCTTGTTAGCGATGACATCCATTGCAGGGGTCGAGAAGCTTTACCGATACATATTAACGATGAGATCCTATTCCTCTTTTACCTAATTAAAATACCGAGACCGAATCGAGTTAGCTTAAGCCATGCCTTTACTAAACTAAACAATTCTCGCCATCTCAGAGCAGAGGGCAAGTCTCACCCCACAAGCACAGCTTTACTACTTCCAATCTCCGGGCCTTACCACCAACATCGCTTCTTCCTTCAACGCAACAGCGAATTCAATACCAGCTTCACCACGCCCTTAAAGCGCTTAATCTAGTTATATTACTAGTTAAGTTAAAGGCTAGGAAAAGATAATCTCTTGTAGCTAGTCTTTTTAATTCGCTTTCTGCTATCTTTCAAATTGAAGTTGAAGTCTGAGTTGCAGCACTAGTTCCAGCGAGTGGGAGAACCTAGGGAGCTCCCCGGGATTAACCAAGAGGATACTAATATAACTATCAATTTACTATGGATACTAAGTCTTTGCCAAATCATGACGAGTAGGTAGTTTTCTTCTATGTGGTTGCCTTTGTTTTATCTTCACCAAGCGAGTTGAATAAAAAAGCGAAAGATTTTTAGCAGGTAATCGTTTCTGCTATTGCCCTTAAGTAGTTGATAATGGGGGCTACTATGACTACAAGGGTATCCTCCTTTTAAACAGTCTATTCTTATATTAGGGATTTTTGATTACAAGAGCAGGTTGGTTATAAGCTAGTAAGTCAGCCAGTGAGATCAAGTCCTTTTGGATAAAGTTTACAGCCTTTGGGAGTGTCTTTACAGGCGATTTCCTTGGGGTTTATGGGTATGCTTACCTTTTTAGGTTCTTTTTTCCTTTTTTCTATGCAACATTGGAGTATAAAGCAGTTGATTAAAAAGGAGGTATAGTAAGTAGGAGGATCTATTTTATATCTATATTTTGCGTGAAAGTTTTCTCTTTAGAAAGATTCTGCCTTGGATCGAATTGAAGTTCCTTGCTTTTGGGCCAGACAAAAGTGAGGTGCCCGTTTTGCTGATAGCTTTATTCGGCTAAAGGCTTGCAAATTAACTTGCCTGAATAGCTTTCCCGAGCCCGAGAAGAGAAGCACTTAGTAAAGACTCCAACTTGATAATGGTGTCAAGGGACGGACTAAACTGTATCGTAAGAAAGAGGGACAGAGTCACCTTATAGTAATGGTTCGATCACCAGGGACTGAACCTAATGATCTGTGGCCCTAGAGCCTGAGTCTGCTTGCCCACTAGTATAGGTCTAGTCTATAATCCCAGGGATAAACCTTTTTACACTCAAGTAATCCAACCTGTTTGACTTTTCCTTATTCGGTGTTAACAAACTAATTATCTTGGCGCCTAAAGTAGGTGCCTACCTAAGACTCTAACTAAGCTGCTTTTTCTTTACCGATCCGAGAAGGCTCAGAGGACAGAGGCATATGCCAATGTAATTTAAAGAGAAAAGTAGGGTTGATGGAAAGGTATGTATCAGATTTCCGGCTCATCCCTTTCCTTTGGTTAAGGGTATGGTTTGGAAATCTCTTTCAGAGCCTTCTGTTCCGCAGGTAAGAAGAAACTATGTGGTCCATCAGCAGTTTACTCATTTCAACATGAGTTGTTGGTTTATCGCGTTATGGAGGAAATGATGGTGCCGCTTATGAGATGATTGGCTCATCTTTAATGTTTTCGCCTAGGATCATGTATCCTGGTGAGTCTTTCACCTCTAAAGAAAAGGTATGAGGCTAACCTTTCCCTTTCCGATTATGATCGGTGGATTCGTAATTTCGTTGCGTAAGTGAGGATGCCAGTCATCATAGTCTGAACTTGAAATCTTTCGTAGGCTCATCTCGTCGATTGGCATTCCGATCCTGGTCATTCATAGATAGTCGGCACTTTTAGTCATAGGCTATCGCCCATTCCTGATAGCCGCAGCTCTGCCCGTTTCCTATTCCATTAAAGAATGAATGGGAATTGATCTGACAACGGCTGGGCAAAATCCATCTCTTTCCATCTCTATTTTCGCGAAACTTGCTTGCTTTCTTGCTTTCATGAAGCCGACCTTAACAGACATCTCTTCCATTTTCGTAGATGGAAGATCCGGTGAATCAAAACAATTAGATGCCGCTTACCTAGATGCGGTGCTTGTCCCTCGAAGCGAAGGTCAAGACCAAGACATTTTTTTTTGATTCAGAATCTGACCGCACTTCCCTCAGGTAGAACGGCTATCGATCCTGGCCCGATGAAAAAAGGGTTGAACTCATGCTTGCCTTAACTTAACCTAATCTACTTGGATCCCGGATTCAATTCCATTAAGGCATTCATTCCCTTCATGTATTATATAAGGAAGAGTTCAACAGAAGTCATCTCTCTGCTGTTCTTTCTACCTAAACTTGCTTTTTGGCTTATTTCATCAAAGATAGGAGTGAGCTAATTTGCTTTTCTCGTTAAACCCGTCTCTGATCTTCTCTACTGTTTTGGCTGCTTTCTTTCATATGGGTGGTTGGTTCCTAATGTTCTAACTCAGAAAGTAAAGTCGTTATCTCTTCCTGACCCTTCGGCCAAGCCGCTTTGTCTGTTCATTGGATTGATGTCTGATAGCTTTTCCCTCTCCCCAACCGCTGTCATGTCCCGCTACGCTAGTTCTACTGTGCTTTCCTTCCTTGTCTTAGCTTGTGCCTACCCATGTCCATGGGCTTTCCTGCGACCGTAGATGAGAACAACGGCAGGGGAACTTAGCTTACCTAGTCGTAGTCGTGCAGCATTCGTTATAAGGCTGTTGTTTAAACGGGCTATAATCCATGAAGAAGAAATCTACTTTCTTGAAAGGGCTCGTGATAATGATTTTGATTAGCGAGATGTTGACTCTTACTTTGATTCTGCAATAGATTTTGCTTATTCTCTTCTCACAACGTGCCTAGCTATAGCTATTATGTTCTGACTCATGCATTTGCCGGTAAAGGGTAAAGCACGTCCAAAGTGATGCGCGCTTCCATAGAAAAGAAAGAAGGACGCCCGCCTTCAACTCATCATATGGCTATGCGCGAGAACTTGTGTACATAGAATCATGAAAGAGCATTTCGAGATGGAAGCAATTACAATGAAATCACAGACTCAGTCACCGGGGAAGCTCTCAAGGCAAGGTAGCCCAACTTCTTTACTTCTTTCGCACCGCTTTCACAGCCCAAGAGAGAGCTCAGCGAGGCATATCATCTAAAGTGAAAGTATAAAGTAGGACTTTCATGCTAATTTGAATATTCCGTTGACCTAAGCAGGAAAATCAGGAGTTTCCCACTATTAAAATGAAAAGGAAAAGCCTTTCTTTCTGTTGCCAGTCAGCCTGCGCTAACAATATTGGCTAGCCCAGATAACCTTTTAAAGTCCGAAAAAAAGCCAGATGCAGGTATTTCTTTAGCTATATCCTTCGCTGATCAACAAGGTTCATGCCGCTACTTATGCTTCCGCTCTATCTAAGTCAAGCCAGATTGTCTGGTTCCACCATAAAGGAAGAGAGAATCCGCTTCTCCGGTACTTCCTCAAAGATAGCGACTAACATTTAGAGAGCATCTGTCTCGGGTAATCGAATCGTTTCGCTTTACCAGGAAGTACCAAATTGTGTTAGCTCTTGGGAAAGCAAAGCCTTGTTGATTAAAGTAAAAGGCCGGATAGCCTTGCTCTTTAGTTGATGGGAAAAACCCGGGCGAGCTGACCGGTTAAGCAGTCAGTCTAAAGACTTCCTCATGGAACCCACCTTAGCCACTTCCCATCAGACAGATAAGGAAGAGACAGGTACGAGTCCAGCTAAACCGGGATCGGAACTTCGAACTGCAAGCATTTCTTCCTCCTTCCTCTTCAATGGAAAATGAATTCCCTTCGCTTGAAGCTATCGCTCTCTCTATAATGGATTTTTGTTACCCGCCTAAGCGTCCAGAACGAGATATTGACGAAAGGCTTGAACCAGACTATAGGGATAGGGTTTAACCCGAACCTTTTCGCATTCGCGGCCCTGACACATGAACTTGATTAGGCTTAGTCTTCCACTCACTTCCAACCAAAGAAGATCTTTCCTCACCGGGAGGGGTAAGAGTAGCGCGAGTAGGAATGCCTCTGACTTGCTAACCATAAGAATAAGATAATAAGATAAGGGGAATCATCTCATTCATGATCTGAATGATCGGAAGTTTACTTTGAAACTTCATCGAAGGGATCTGATGCTACACCGCTGCTCAATACCTTAGGGGATCGACTTTATTACATAAGTGGATTCCTAACTTTTATCTCATATCATGACATAAATAAGCAGTTGGATCGGCATCGGCCCAAAACCTCGCGAATTGGTCTTTACGGTGCTTCCTCTATCAATTAGATCCTGACTGAGGTCACAAGCATCTCCAATTCTCTACTCTATTCATCTCTATTCTTAAGAAAAGAGAATTCAAATACAAGTCCTTCTGCTCTTGGTCAGGCGGGTGGTCGATAGAGCTGCCCGGCAGAGGAGAACTCAATTACTAGCAAGCAAGGGAGAAGGCGCCAAGAGGAACTCCACCGACCCTAAAGTCGTGTCAAAGGCTAGTCAAATAGCTTATCACCTTATCTTATCGAAAAACCGAATTTGAGACAAGAGATGCCCGTTTATTTTCCAATAAGCACATAACTTTATAAACTGAAAATTCTTGTGAATATGTCTGGATATGTGAAAATGTCTAGGCTCAAAGCCAGCTTTCACTCCGTCCCCTCCTTCTACTCCTCTCCTTGAGCTTCGGGAAGGCTAATCTCTTTATGTGTCCCGGTTGCTGGTCTATCGATTTGGCTTATGCCAAAATCTCTAATTTCATTCTTGACTTATAGAACAAAACTTTGAGTTCCGACACTTCCAAGAAAGCTCTACGATAGGATAATCCAGGGGTGACTGTAGCCGTGTTGCAGGGTTCAAAGCAACAGTGTGATACTAAGATAACCAAGACAACCAATGCTTCAATAGCAATAGACGCGCGATGTGGTTCTCTCGAGAATCTCAGTCTCCGCGTCGGTCACGAGACCTTCGAGATACCAGGCCACTTATGGGAGCTTAATATCCCGAGGTTGAACCTCATTTAGGACACGTTCCCTTAGTCTACCTAACAAGCCCGGATTAAGTGGTAAGTGGTATTCCTCCACTCAACCAGAACTCGAAAGCTAAAGGAGAATCATTGGATCGAGGTGACTTTGTTGAATCCGTGGATTCTGTTGATCTAGTTTCTCCATGAGCTGCTGTTGATTCTGTTGAGTCTGTTTCTGAAGCAGTTGATTCTTTTGCTTCTGCAGATCATCGCTTTAGCTTATCTTGAAGAGCAGGCTAACTCATAGCATAGGGAGACCAGTACCTATCAGCTAAATGGGATCCTTCTCCCTGGTACTAAGCCGATAGGGGATGTTCAGACTCTCCATCCTACGTTCTGATGAACAAGGTCAGCCGAAAGCTCATGTATCGAAGTAGCTGAGTTCTGTAACGAAGGGGACGAAGGAGATTTAGCCGAATATTCAGGAGTCGGGGATCAGGCTGGCTCACTAGACCATATGGAGCGGTTTCCCGACGTCAACCTTGAGGACAAGCTTGCTGAAAGGGTAGAATAGCTAGTTTAGTCAAAGCACCCATAAAGCCCCGATCAATGTGCACAGAGTCGTCACCCTATTGCTTTTTTTGTAGCGTGCGCATCTCTATTAGTCCTGGGTTCAGGAGATCCAAGATAGGCGACGAAGGAGACCCGGCCAATCTCACTCAGCTACCTCCTGCGGACCCTATATCTGTTTGCTTTTCATCCTCTGTTAACAAGCCGTAGGGAATAAAAAATGACCCATAACGTAACGCCAGCCGCCCAACATAGAAGAATGTTTCAGTTACTCGGCTCTTGGGCAGGTCTTGGGAAGCGGTACTCTTTTGAAATCCTTCTTTCGGTAAGAAAGTCAGTGCCTCTGTTAGCTGGGCCTACAGATATATAGTTGTAGGAAGGGGGGTGTAGCTGCAGGAAACACAACTCTTTAATAGGCCGATCAGCAGCTCATTGCTCAAAGCAGCTTTATAGCCTTTAGAGAAAGGAAAAAATCTTATTCTCGTCCAAGACAAGAACTCATCCATACTATTACTATGACTATGAGAGAAATGAAGGGGACGAAAGAGAGTCGGGACCCTTTTCTTAATTGACTAAGGTTCTAATCTGGATTGGTCTTATCAGGACTTGGATTGCTTGCTTTAATTAGGAAGATATTTCATACCTCTTATGGCAGTCATGTGGAATGGGGAAGTAGCCTTATTTATTGCTTTTCGGCTTAGACTGATTTAGTGTGGTTAAGCTGTGAAGAAAAGAAGAAAGGTAACTGAGTTTAAGGCCTCCCTTTTTTTTATAAAAAAAAGAAATAATAGGAATAGGCATCTATCCAAAAATCATAAGTGACAGAATGGACATCCACCCTCATGATTCTAGTGGAAGCGATGGCAGGTTATGTCTGAGTATTTTGAGCCAAGCGAGTGCCCCGTGCTCTTTTACCTGTGGATAATAAGTTAAGTATAGTACGAGTACTCCTACATCGCGCTCAATTCCCTCTCCAAACGAACCAGTGCAAGGTAAAACTTTCTAGTAGCATTCCCAGTCTCAGTCTTAGTCTTAGTTTCAACAGGCTAGGCTATAGCTTAAAGTTGAAGCCCCTATCTAACTAATATAGAATATACTTAGCTCTCTGGGCTAGTAAGTTAGAAAGCCTTTACATCAGTCACTCACTGTGCTTTACTTTATTACTTTATATAAAATATAAAGTAAAAGTTATAAAGTACCTCTTTTTCAAGCAAGCAGGCAAAGGAGAGCAATCTATGCTGTGAGTGAGCCAACTCGTTTTTAACGCTCTTTTATTTCCTCCGTAACTATAACCTGACAAGTGCCTAAAGCTACTAGGAATATTTAATTTATTTGTTGGAGGGGTTTGAGTTGTAGTTTCTTTCCTACGCCCTCTAAGCTAAGACTAAGAAAAAAGGCCTAATCCCTTAAGTAGTAAGTCAACAAAGGCAAGACACTTTTTCACTCCATCCAGTTCGTTTGATAGCAGGTATGGCAAATCCTTTAAAAAGTGCAAGCCTTTCAAACCAAACAGCTTTGCTAGCTAACCTAAGTTAGAAATGCCAAATTAAAAGCCAGGGACTTGAACTAGGGATCAATCATCCTGCTTGCTTGCCATATTCACGAAAAGTAACTTCTGGAAAGACTTCAAGTAAAGAAACTAAATGGATCATTTGGAAATGGAACTGGTTTACTTACTGGCCTAGCAATGGAAGTTACCCTTACTTTTTCACTAGCTTACTTGCTGGATTGATTGCATGGGAAAGGTGAAAGGGACTGCTTGATTGGCTGGTACGAAGACTACTACCAAGATTGCCTGCCTTACAGGAAAGTCCTACTTCTGTTGAAACTGGATCAATGAAAACTGGCCTTTTTTCTGCAATTGAATGAGAAGGCACTGGAACTAGCTCGCAAGCATAAGCAATGGCGGGGCGGGACTATAAGATCTTTTTTCGGACTTTGCCGGGTTATTAGGTAACAAGTCGAACAACCGGAGGTTGAGGAATCAGTCTCGTCCGGGGTTGGTTTGGCAATGCCCAAGTTGGTTGGTTCGCCTAGTTCGTGGGCAAGATAAAGATGTTTTAGTCCCATTATCGAGGCTCCGTCTCGGCTTGGTTCAAAAGTAGGTCGAATCATAAGATAAGTAGAGGAAGAAGGTGGATCGAAGGAAGGACCTGAGGAGCACCACCGCCTATGCAGAATGGGCGCTTTCGTGAGTGTGGGTGTGAGGCAGGCTCCAAGCCTGTGAAACAAAGGCCTAGACGAAGAACCCGAATTATACTGAGCTTGTATGTAAAGAAGGGGAAAAAGAGATTCAACGAATGCTTGACGCCGGTATCATATTAAGAGTTAGCACGAGCTATTTCTATTTTGTGTCCCCAATAGCTCAACATAAAAAGGATAAGAGTAAGAGTTTGATCTTCGTAGACTCTATATAACTTAAAAAAGTTACAAAGAAGGATCCAACCCCTTCCCGTTGCCGTTCCAAGATGTGATCTTAGCTTAGAAGAGAAGAGGGAATGACATGGATGGACGGCGCATATGATAGGATAGGTTACTCGGCATCTTCAACTGAAAAGGGAAAGAAATACACCTTACCTTTTTATTTTCTGGCGCTTTCACTGTCCGGGTTCGAACCGGTGGCCCCTTTTCGAGCCTTTTCCTCTGTTTTCACAGTGAATTGGTAACCCGCAAGGGTACGTCCGGTTCATTCGTCATTACTTTTGTTTCATCTCTAGCCAGGTGCCATCATTTGATGGGCTAGTGCATTAAGAGTCAGAACAAGGCTGAGGGTGATAGCTCCGGCTAGGACTGTTATGGCTGTCCTAGTTGATAGGTTCTCTGTTCCCTCTCCTGGCTCGACAGGTGGGTTTTCAGATAAGCTGCTGTTCGCGGCCTCAGC